CGGTTCATGAATTTGAAATCAATCTATGGGTTAAGAAGTTGGAGTAAGGAGTTGTTGTTGAAAAATCTAAAACTGGAAAGGCATTTTAGAATTTTTATGAAAATTGAATAATGATCTAAAGATATCCATTAAACACAGTCTAAAAAAATGGATCAATCGTTGAATTCGTTTCAATTGATAGATTAAATCCGGTATAAATATTAGAAAGGGCGGAAACCCCATCTTCGCAAACATGAATAGATATATCTTTATTTTACAATTTTTCACAAAAAAGATTTATGCGGAAGGATTTGTCTTTGATGAAAAGTTTTCTATTTTTAGAGTTCAATTTTTTAATAATTTTAATTCAATGTAGATACCTATCCAAAATAATATGAATGACTCACTATTAACTCGGTTTTTTGGCCATAATCATTATGTAGGAGAGGTGGCCGAGTGGTTCAAGGCGTAGCATTGGAACTGCTATGTAGACTTTTGTTTACCGAGGGTTCGAATCCCTCTCTTTCCGTACTCTTCACCTAATTCACCAATGTTACTGACTGCAATGCATCAAATAAGAATGTATACTACAACAGTTAGACCTTTCTTTTCTTTGATATCGATTATGTATTCCTAATCCAAATCTTCTGTGGTACGAAAAATACTGGGCAAAATGGACAAGGAATGAAAATCCCCTACCGATCTATGATACATGAATGAGATCAAAATCCCCAGATCAAACCCCTTACCTTACTTACCCCGGGTCCCTTTACTTAAGCCAAAATGGAGAGGTCAAAATTGTCCGAACCCTTGTTATTTTAGTTGGGGTTAAGTCTGACGAGAGTAATATTCTACAACTAGCAATTCATTTATTTTCAAACCGACCCATTTACTATCTATTATTTGATTGACGAATCCTTCATATTGGAATGGGTGAAGAGTCAAATGGTTTGGCAACTCCTCGCGGGGGGATGAATCAAGATAATTTTGAATCAGAGCCCTAGATTTTTGCTCATCCCTCACTGTAATAATATCTCGGGGTTTACAGCGATAACTTGGTATATCTACTATACGACCATTAACTAAAATATGTCTATGGTTAACTAATTGGCGGGCTTGAGGAATAGTCGAAGCCATACCCAATCGAAAAAGGATGTTATCCAAACGCATTTCAAGTAATTGTAGTAAAACCTGACCTGTTGATCCTTTGGCTTTTCCGGCGATACGAACGTATTTAAGTAATTGTTGTTCTGTAAGACCATAATGAAAGCGCAATTTTTGTTTTTCTTCTAAACGAATACGATATTGAGATTTTTTTCCGGGGCGCGATTGGTTTCTAAGATCGCTTCCGGCTCTAGGCTTTTTACTAGTTAGTCCCGGTAAAGCCCCCAGACGACGGATTTTTTTGAAACGAGGCCCTCTGTAACGTGACATAAAGACTCCTTATTTTTTATGAAATTTCATAAAACAAAATTAAAACTAAACTAAAATATGATAAATTAATCGAAATTTACTGAAGTATTGTATTACAAAGAATAATTAGATACAAAGAATAATTAGAGGAATTGTATCAATATCCGGACCTTATTGTATATAAATAATTGTATTATATAAATAAAAAGAATTTAAAATAATAATAAAAAAAATTCAGGGTTCTTTTCTTGATTGATTTGTTCTACAGAGACCGAACTCCTCCAATCCCATTTTTATTCATAATTGGAAGTTCCTACGAGATGATAGGGTGACCCTTGGGAAAAGGGAAAGAAGTTTTTCGCTTTGATTTCACATTATCAATTATGTAAAAAATAAAAAATCAAACAAACGGAGAAAAGCCGGCTATCGGAATCGAACCGATGACCATCGCATTACAAATGCGATGCTCTAACCTCTGAGCTAAGCGGGCTCACATAACATAAATTGTACACGTATACTAATTTAGTAAACTACTGAGATATTAACTGTTCATTCTTAGCTATTTCATAAGAAATATGATATATAGAAATTCATAAGAAATATGATATATAGAAAAATAGAAATATCAAAAATAAAGAAGAATAGAAAATAGAATTTTATAATTTCCAAACATATTGGATATTTGAATATTATAGAACATACCTATTAATATAGCGATATTATTAAATATCGCGATATAAAATTTTGATCTATTTCTCAAATATATGTTTATCAATAATAAATATCTTAATTAGCTTAATTAGATGGTAAGATTTTTTTTACTATTCTATGTTTACTATTTTTTATTACAAAATTTTATTATATTTCATATATATTTTATATATAGAAATATATATATTTCATTTTAATTGAATTTGAAAATATATTTTAATATTTCATTTTAAATAAAATCGAGTAATGTAATTAAGTTTAGAATCTTATTCTATTTCTATATTTATTGTATATTACAATCTTATAATATTATTATTTAATATATATAATTCGAAATAATTTCATATTTAATTATAATTTCATATTTAATTAATAAATAATTTTTTTTTGAATTCTCTTCTAATTCTAAATTAACGGAATGGTTAGTTATAGCCATTTTATTAGTTTTAGTTATGGCTATTAATTTAATTTTAAATTAATAATACTCAAATCTTCCTTTTCGTTTTTTTGTTATGTTATAATGTTATAGAAGGCCTGCCCTAAGAATAACATGAAAGATAAAAGCGCAATCCAGATCATAATGAAACACTCCTCTGGTTTCATTCGGAAAGGTGAAAGCTAAGACGAAAAAAAAAAAGAATCGACCGTTCAAGTATTTAAAATTGCACGCTAAAAACGGTAGAAATAGGGGCATATATAAGTATAATAAATATATATTATACTATAATATATATGTTATGCGATCTATATTGAATTGATGATATAGAAATGATAGAATCATTTCTGATTGGACCAAATATGGGTCTCCGATAGAGATGAAAGAAAATATACAAGAAATCAAATAGTAGAAAACACTTTTCAATATAGGAACCGGTATCTAATGAATTCAACCGGTCCAGCATAATAGAAATGAAAGAAAAGGGGGGGGGCGGCATCATGATGTGATCTTGATCACATCAAAAAAAAGAGGGGATATGGCGAAATTGGTAGACGCTACGGACTTAATTGGATTGAGCCTTGGTATGGAAACCTACCAAGTGAGAACTTTCAAATTCAGAGAAACCCTGGAATTAAAAATGGGCAATCCTGAGCCAAATCCTGTTTTATGAAAATAAACAAGGGTTTCATAAACCGAAAATAAAAAAGGATAGGTGCAGAGACTCAATGGAAGCTGTTCTAACAAATGGAGTTGGCTGCATTGTGTTAGTAAAGGAATCCTTCCATCGAAACTTCAGAAAGGATGAAGGATAAACCTATATACATACGTATAGTACTGAAATACTATCTCAAAATGATTAATGACGACCCAAATCTGTATTTTTTTATATTTCTATGAAAAATGAAAGACTTGTTGTGAATCGATTAAAAATTGAAAAAAGAATCGAATATTCATTGATCAAACCATTCACTCCACCGTAGTCTGATAGATCTTTTTAATAATTGATTAATCGGACGAGAATAAAGATAGAGTCCCATTATACATGTTAATATCGACAACAATGAAATTTATAGTAAGAGGAAAATCCGTCGACTTTAGAAATCGTGAGGGTTCAAGTCCCTCTATCCCCAAAACGACCCGGTTGACTCCCTAATTATTTATTTTCATTTTATCATTTTGTTAGCGATTCAAATCAAAATTCGTTATATTTATCATTCATTCTCATTCTACTCTTTTCTTTCACAAATGGATCTGAGCGAAATTTTTTTTCTTATCACAAGACTTGTGTGTGATATATATGATACGCGTACAGTACAAATGATTTGAGCAAGGAATCCATTAAATTTGAATAATTAACAATACATATCATTACTTGTACTGTACTGAAACTTTGAAAATTCATTTTTGAAGATCCAAGAAATTCTATTAGATCCTGTATAATACTTTGTAATACTTTTTCGTTTTTCTAATTGACTAATTGACATAGACCCAAGTCCTATATTAAAATAAAATGAGGATGATGCGTCGTGAATGGTCGGGATAGCTCAGCTGGTAGAGCAGAGGACTGAAAATCCTCGTGTCACCAGTTCAAATCTGGTTCCTGGCACATGAGTAATTTGTATGAGTATATATTCTAAAAATGAATTGATATGGGTCGACATACATATTCATTAATAGTATAAATCATGATACATATTTATCCATCTAAATGTCGGAGATATACCCCTTATATATATCATATGTATATAAAGTATACAAAAGAATTCCATTTTGTTTCCTCTTGTTTTTTTATTTGTCCATACTGTGTCTCCTTTTGTTCAAAAAAAACGTTAATACTTTATACATATTCGAAAGGCTAAATTAGTTAGTTGAAAGAGAAAAAGTATAGTCTAGAGGAGTTGAGGGATGGGAATAGCCAAAGTTCATTTCAGATACAGTACAAATAGAATATGATCCTCTTTCATTTCCTTCTATATTTTTTTCATATTCTATTTCTTCATTTCCTCCTATGTTACTTTCTATAGCCCATCTAAGTGATGTGCGCGGTACATAGTTCATAATGCGGAACTCTTTTAGTTTCATCCTAGTGGCTCGGCTCATTCGAAAAAGTATCTTCAAAATTTGAGAATCTCAATGAATCCTCTAATTTTTTTTTTTAGTATTTATTTTATTTAGCCCACCCAATAACTAAAAAAAAAAAGAATATGTGAATGAAACTTCAATTACTATGTTTGATCTCGAAGAGAATGTACAAAAATTCTTTGAATATCTGGAGTTGTAGAAGTGAAGATTAGTTTCTGATTATTCAATGAGCATCTTGTATTTCATAAAAATTAGGGGCAATATAATCCTTACGTAAAGGCCATCCTATCCAACTTTCAGGCATTAAGATACGTTTCAGGCGTGGATGATTATCATAAAGGATTCCCAGCATATCATAGGATTCCCTTTCTTGAAA